TAACGAAATGTATGTCAAATGTACCTATAATGGTGTTCAATTATCCGAAACCGAATTTCCTAAAAATTGGTTACTAGACGGGATTCAGATAAAGATCCTATATCCTTTCTGTCTGAAACCTTGGCATAGATCTAAGCCAAGGATCTTTCATATAGATCGAATAAAAAAAAAGGAGCAAAAATCTGATTTTTGTTTTTTAACAGTTTTGGGAATGGAGACTGAACTTCCTTTTGGTTTTCCCCGAAAAAAAAATTATTTTTTTGAAACGATTTTTAAAGAATTAAAAAAAAAAAAAGGAAAATTAAAAAAAAAATGCTCTCTAGTTCTAATAATTTTAAAAAAAAGGATAAAATCCTTTCTAAATATCTTAAAAAAAAAATGGCTTATTAAAGTTTTTATATTTTTAAAAAGAATAATAAATAAACTCTCAAAACTAAATCCAATTCCTTTTTTTAGATTAAAAAAAGTATCTAAATTAAGTGAACCTAAAAAAGAAAAAGATTTTAAAATAACCTCCAATCAGAAAATTAATGAATCATTTAATCCAATTCAATCTACAAATTGGAGAAATTATTTACTGAGAGAAAAAAAAATGAAAGATCTAATTGCTAGAACAAGCACAATCAGAAATGAAATAGAAAGAATAAAACAAGAGAAAAAAAAAGGAATTCCGGAAATAAACATTAGGCATAATAGAACAAGTTTGAATGTTAAAAGATTCAAATCAAAAAAAAATATATTAAAAATATTAAAAAGAATAAATACTCGAGTCGTTCGTAAATTCTATTATTTAAAAAAACAAATTACTGAAAAAATCTACATGAATTTATTTTTATGTATCATTACTATTCGTAGAATAAATATGCAACTTTTTATTGAAAAAAAAAAAATGGAAAAATACATTTCCAATAATCAAAGCAATGAAACAAGATTTGAGAAACCAAATAAAATTGAATTTATTTTGAATATAAAAAAGTCGCTTCATAATATTCTTAATAAGAATTCACATAATTTTTATGATTTATCCTCCTTGTCACAAGCATATGTTTTTTACAAATTATCAAAAATACCCGCTCTTAACTTGTACTTATATAGGTTAAGACCTATTCTTGAATATCATGGAACTTCTTTGTTTCTTAAAACTTCACTAAAGATAAAGAATTTTTTTGAACCACAAAAACTATTTTATTCTGAATTAAAACAAAAGAAACCTAAAAATTATGCAATAAATCAATGGCAAAGCTGGTTACGAAGTCATTATCAATACAATTTTTCTCCGATTACCTGGTCTAGATTAATAGCACAAAGATGCCGAAATAGAATCAATAAACGTGATACAATTCAACAAAAAAATTTAAACAAACAGGATTTTTATGAAAAAAATCAATTAATTTATTACAAAATATATTCATTACAAAAAAAAAAAGAAAATTTTCAAAAATATAAAAGATATAATCTTTTATCTTATAGATTTATTAATTATGAACATAAAAAGGAGCCGTCTATTTATGGCTCAACATTTCAAAGAACAAAGAGTTCTTATAATTACAACACACATAAAAACAATATTTATGAAATATTTGAATTAGGAGATAGCCCTATTAATCATCTTTTAATAAAAAATGATATTAGGGATATGGAAAAAAATACGGATAGACAATATTTTGATTGGGAAATTTTCCATTTTTGTCTTAGAAAGACAATCGATATTCTAACTTGGATCAAGATCGATATCAATAGTAATAAAAATACTCAAACCAAGACTAAAAATTATCAAATAATTAAAAATTTTGAAAAAAAAAACTGTTTTTTTCTTATGATTGATCCAAAAAGGAATTCACTAAAAAAAAAAAAAAAAAATTATGATTGGATGGGAATGAATAAAAAAATACTAAGTGATTCCATATTGGATTTCAAACTTTGGTTTTTGCCAGAATTTATACTACTTTATAATACATATAAAATGAAACCATGGGGTATACCAAGCAAATTGCTGCTTTTCAATTTAAATCTAACTGAAAGAGATAATAAAAAGAAAAACACTAATAGAAAGCAAAAAAGGGCTATATTGTCGAATAAAAAAATTTATTTTGAATTACCAAAAAAAAAAGAAAAAAAATCTGCAGACCAAAGAGATCTTAGATCAAATAAAGAAAACCTTAAAGATATTGAAGAAAATTATTTGCAATCCAATATAAAAGACTATAAGAAGAAAAAAAAATACAAAAGCAATACAGAAGCAGAAATGGATTTGTTCCTAAAAAGGTATTTTCTTTTTCAATTAAGGTGGAATTTTACTTTGAACCAAAGAACCATTGAAAATATCAAGGTATATTGTCTCTTGCTTAGACTAGGAAATCCAAGACAAATAACTCTATCCTCTATGCAAAGGAAAGAACTTAATCTGGATACAATGCTGATTCAGAAGAATTTAACTCTTAGAAAATTAATGAAAAAAGAGCTATTTATTATAGAACCCCTTCGACTATCTGTAAAAAAGAATGGTCAGGTTATTATGTATCAAACCATAGCTATTTTATTCGTTCAAAAAAGAAGATATCAAGGATACCGAGAACAAAAATATGTTAATAAGGGGAATTTTAATAAATCTATTTTAATTTTAAAACATTATCAAAGGATAACTACAAATAGAGGTAAAAATTATAATTATTTGCCTGTTCCTGAAAATATTTTATTGTATAGACACCGTAGAAAGTTGAGAATTCTAATTTCTTTCAATTCAAAGACTAAGAATATTGTAACTAGAAATCCAATATTTAGCAACGGGAACAAAGTAAAAAACTGGAATAAATTTTTGAATGAAAATAAAGATCTTAATATAGATAAAAATCCATTGATTAAATTAAAGTTATTTCTTTGGCCCAATTACCGATTAGAAGATTTAGCTTGTATCAATCGTTATTGGTTTAATACGAATAATGGTAGCCGTTTCAGTATGTTAAGAATACATATGTACCCACGATTGAGAATAGATTGGTGATACGTTTTGCTATATATTCTGACTTTATCTGGTAAACAAAAGCAAACAAATGAACACGACTTGTCCTACATCTCTTTCTAATATAGAATAGTAATTCAATTGAAGTGAAGTATGGATTCTATCTAGAATAGAAACAAATCAACAAAATTTGCTTTTCCACTTTTCTCTTTTGAAAATGCAAAATTAGCTATTCTTTTCTTTTTGATCCGTATAGAAAATCAATTAAAAATTGATTCATTTTATGAAATAGAATTTTCATTCTCTAAAAAATTAAAAATTTTTGTGTATACCAGATTCAAATTGATGACATTATTATTACTGATCAGTCAATTTCATTTTTTATAAATAAAGGGGAGGGATTCATTTTATGGTAAAAATTTCGCTCATTTCGGTTATTTCACAAAAAGAAAAAGAAGAAAATCGAGGATGTGTTGAATTTCAAGTGTTCAGTTTTACCAATAAGATACGGATACTTACTTCACATTTGGAATTGCACAAAAAAGACTATTTATCTCATAGAGGTTTGCGTAAAATTCTGGGAAAACGCCAACGCCTCCTAAGTTATTTGTCAAAAAAAAATAGAGTACGCTATAAAGAATTAATTGGTCAATTGAATATTCGAGATACAAAAAATCATTAATTTGAAAAACTGTTTTGAATTTTTCACTTAAATTTGAATGAACCTCCTTTTAACTTTCAGCAATGCATGTACGAATGAATCGGAAAAACCCTATGACTGCACCAGCTACAAGAAAAGATCTCATGACAGTTAATATGGGTCCTCACCACCCATCAATGCATGGTGTTCTTCGACTTATTGTTACTCTAGATGGTGAAGATGTTATTAACTGTGACCCAATATTAGGTTATTTACACAGAGGGATGGAAAAAATTGCAGAAAATCGCACAATTATACAATATTTGCCTTATGTAACACGTTGGGATTATTTAGCTACTATGTTTACAGAAGCAATAACTGTAAATGGACCAGAACAATTGGGAAATATTCAAATACCCCAAAGGGCGAGCTATATCAGAGTAATTATGTTGGAGTTGAGCCGTATAGCTTCTCATTTATTATGGCTTGGACCTTTTATGGCAGATATTGGTGCGCAAACCCCTTTTTTCTATATTTTTCGAGAAAGAGAATTGATATATGACCTATTCGAAGCTGCCACAGGCATGCGAATGATGCATAATTATTTTCGTATTGGAGGGGTAGCTGCCGATCTACCTTATGGATGGGTCGATAAATGTTTAGATTTTTGCGATTATTTTTTAAGAGGGGTTGCCGAATATCAAAAGCTTATTACACGGAATCCTATTTTTTTAGAACGGGTTGAAGGGATAGGGATTATTGGTAGAGAGGAAGCACCAAATTGGGGTTTATCAGGACCAATGCTCCGAGCTTCTGGAATACAGTGGGATCTTCGCAAAGTTGACCATTATGAATGTTACGACGAATTTGATTGGGAAGTTCAATGGCAAAAAGAAGGGGATTCATTAGCTCGTTATTTAGTACGAATTGGTGAAATGACAGAATCTATAAAAATTATTCAACAGGCTCTGGAAGGAATTCCAGGAGGGCCCTATGAGAATTTAGAAATTCGGCGCTTTGATAGAGTAAAGAATACCGAATGGAATGATTTTGAATATGGATTCATTAGTAAAAAACCTTCTCCAACCTTTGAATTATCAAAGCAAGAACTCTATGTAAGAATCGAAGCTCCAAAAGGAGAATTGGGAATTTTTCTGATAGGAGATCAGAATATTTTTCCTTGGAGATGGAAAATTAGACCGCCGGCTTTTATCAATTTGCAAATTCTTCCTCAATTAGTTAAAAGAATGAAATTGGCTGATATTATGACAATACTAGGTAGCATAGATATAATTATGGGAGAAGTTGATCGTTGAAATGATAATTAATACAACAGAAGCTATTAATTCTTTTTCTAAATTGGAATTCCTAAAAGAAGTGTATGGAATAATATGGATGCTT